TCCCATATCTTTATTGTTAATGTAATGAGCCTATCCTCTATTCTCTTGTCATATATTCCACAAAATATCAAAAGGAATCACTAATCCAAGACCAAAATATTCGGAGGACTCTTCTGACCAAACAAAAAATATGTAATTGTCAGCAAAGTTGTTTACTTTTTTTAATCCAAGAAGTTTTTCTTACTTTATACACAATACATAGGTCATCGATTCAGCATTGGCTAAAAAGGGGAGAAAATCCCCAATAAGTAGTTCAAATCATTTTATCAATATGAGTGTTCTATATTGATAAAATATTGAATTTATTTTGAAACCATCTATATATTAACATAGTGGTAGAAAGAGTACCATGCTGCGTCTGGACTTCAAACAGTTTAGCTTTAACCATGTTAATGGTCCCACATTATTGGTTCATAGAGAATCAAAGCGTATTTTCCAATAAATTACGAAATGCTATAGTTCTTACATATGATTTCTGAATTTATTCAGAAGTAATTCGCGAGATCATGCACCCTTCTTTCTTATGTATAACTTTCCTAGTTATAACAGAAAAAGTACATCTGGTTGGATCCAGCCTATTCTTGAAATAAACAACTCGCACACACTCCCTTTCCAAAAAAGATCAAGACCCCAAGCACTACACTTAGATTTATTAGATTTGTTGCAAAAATATCGGTATTAAACCCGAAACTCCCGGCGGATGGCCAGTGGCCCAAAGAAACGAAAGAATCGGTTACATTTTTCATATGATCTCCTCGTATAGATAGACTAAAAAATAGAACAGAGTTCTTTTTACTTTGCCCTTTATATATATTATATATTTTTTTCTAGTTTCCTACTTTCTAAATCGAATCCAGAATCTATTCGATTTAGAAATCATGAATTATCTTCTTGGTTGCAACCCCGCTTAAATTTAAAACTAAAAAAAGGCCTACGAACACGAACGGGAAGGATGAAAGTGAGTTGGTATGCTAATTCCTCATCCGCAAATCAGCCCTTCCCGTGGGTTATTTTCTCAACGAATAAGTAATTCTAGGAATGAAATCTTTATATAATTCGAAAAAGCAAAGCACAAGTCCACGGCAATAAAATATGAAAAATAAAAATTTTTCATATAAAATTTCTAATATTTCTAATATTAAACAAAAGGATTAGCAAATAAAAGTGCTAATGCTACAACCAGGCCATAAATTGTTAAAGCTTCCATAAAAGCTAGACTAAGCAACAAAGTACCTCTTATTTTTCCCTCCGCCTCGGGCTGTCTCGCGATACCTTCTACAGCTTGACCCGCAGCAGTACCTTGACCAACTCCAGGTCCAATAGAAGCAAGCCCTACAGCCAATCCAGCAGCAATAACGGAAGCGGCAGAAATCAGTGGATTCATGATAAGTTCCTCGTACAAAAAAAAATGGTTAATGATACATTCAACCGATGAACTATGACTTAATTATTGCATTGCTACGATTCATCCAGTCGAAGTAACTACGAACTTCGAATTCAAGTAATAACATTCTTGAATCATCAAAACTACTTTGATATCTCTTTTTTAGTTTTTCTCGAGAAAGTCTTTGTGAATCCATACAACTTTAGTTTTTCCGTTTCTTTGTCCCGAACCGCTCTTTGAATTCTTCGATTTTTTTATTGACTTCATCCGTTTATTCATTCAATTCACAGTCACAGATGAGACAGAAGGACTTCTAAAGAATCCCCATGTACATTCATATTCGATTAGTAGGGCAAATTAGATATATCTTTAGCTCATATATAACTAGTCAATATCTAATATCACATATACATGACTTTGTTCCACAATGTAAACCAGCTCTTCCTTCATCTTCAATTCAATCAGATTTGATAAGGATGGGTCTAACATAGCCATTCAATTCCATATACCTAGTTCGACCTCCCCTCTACGAACCTTTTATGAATCCCCTTTTTTATAAATTATCCTTTGCCTTCCCCTTTACCTAAATTGATAAGATAATCAATGGATAAATTGATTGGGCCGAATCATTACATAGAAATTGATTTGATTGATCTAAGTTCATACAATTTATTATTTATTAATATTTTCGTTTGGTCAATCGTTGAATAAAATCAACTGAAAAGGGGAATCATTCTATAGAACATCTTTTTTTAATAACACGTCGTAACAAGACTTCTTCGTCAAATTATGACTCCGAATAGTTAATATTAGAATTCGACGACCAATCTAAACCAAATATTCATTGAGGAGAAAGTATGATTATGATATAAAAAGACCAGGGAATTTTAGGAAAAAGATCTTTGAGATCTCTTTCCTTTTTTTTTTTCTAATATAAATACTGTAATCTTTATTTTAATCTTTTTTTCTATTACTCTAGATCCTATATAGTGTAGTTGTATATTTTCATTGCCTATTGCCTAAGTCAATTTTTTTTAGCCACGCACACATTGCCTTAGGTTAAACTAAAAAAAAGACTATTTATAAAACTAGTCAATGGTGGCCCTCCATGGATTC